ATGCGATGGTTATTTTCTACCAATCACAAAGATATTGGAACATTATATATTTTATTTGGAATATGATCGGGGTTAGTTGGTACTGCCTTAAGATTATTAATTCGAGCCGAACTAGGGCAGCCTGGGGCGCTACTTGGGGATGATCAGTTATATAATGTAATTGTTACAGCTCATGCTTTTATTATAATTTTCTTTTTGGTTATACCTATAATAATTGGAGGGTTTGGAAACTGACTTGTACCTTTGATGTTAGGAGCTCCAGATATGGCTTTCCCTCGCTTGAATAATATAAGTTTTTGGCTGCTTCCTCCTGCTCTGTTATTATTATTATCATCAGCTGCTGTAGAAAGGGGAGTAGGGACCGGATGAACGGTTTATCCTCCTTTATCCGGGAATCTAGCCCATGCCGGAGGGTCTGTAGATTTGGCTATTTTTTCTTTACACCTTGCTGGGGCTTCCTCTATTTTAGGGGCTGCAAATTTTATTACTACTATTATTAATATACGATGACAAGGTATGCAATTTGAGCGACTTCCTTTATTTGTATGATCTGTAAAAATTACTGCCATTTTACTTTTACTATCGTTGCCTGTTCTTGCGGGAGCCATTACAATACTCTTAACGGATCGTAACTTCAATACTACGTTTTTTGACCCTGCCGGAGGTGGAGATCCTATTTTATATCAACATTTGTTTTGATTTTTTGGACATCCAGAAGTTTATATTTTAATTCTTCCTGGATTTGGAATAATTTCTCACATTGTTAGCCATTATTCAAGCAAGAAAGAGACATTTGGGGCCCTAGGAATGATTTATGCTATACTAGCTATTGGCGTTTTAGGCTTTATTGTATGAGCTCATCATATATTTACAGTGGGAATAGACGTAGATACCCGAGCTTATTTTACAGCTGCTACTATAATTATTGCTGTTCCTACCGGAATTAAAGTATTTAGTTGACTTGCCACAATTCATGGAGCAAAAATTAAGTACGATACTCCTATATTATGGGCGTTAGGGTTTATTTTCTTATTTACAGTTGGAGGCTTAACTGGAATTGCTTTATCAAACTCTTCTTTAGATATTATGCTTCATGATACTTACTATGTAGTTGCCCATTTCCACTATGTTCTTTCAATGGGAGCCGTGTTTGCCTTATTTGGGGCATTTACTTACTGGTTCCCCTTACTGAGTGGAGTAACGCTACATAGTCGTTGAACAAAAGCTCATTTTTATATTATATTTATCGGGGTAAATGTAACCTTTTTTCCTCAACATTTTCTTGGTTTAAGGGGAATACCCCGACGATACTCGGACTACCCAGACTGCTATACTAAATGAAATGTAATTTCTTCTATTGGATCTATGATTTCATTCGTGGCTGTTTTATATTTTATGGTCATTGTGTGAGAAGCCTTGGTGTCTCAGCGATCTGTCGTTTGAAGTACACACCTAGGAACTTCACTAGAATGAGACAACATTTTGCCTGCGGATTTCCACAACGCCCCTGAGACAGCTGCCTTAGTTTGCCATAACTATTAGGCAATAAGTCTTTTATTGTGTTCTTAATTTACTATTAAACATGAAATGAGCCTATGAGGACAATTAGGATTTCAAGATGGTGGTTCTCCCTTAATAGAGGAATTAATTTTTTTTCATGACCATGCTATAATAATTTTAATCATGGTTATTAGTTTAGTAGGATATGCTGCCCTATCTCTTATAGTAAATAAATATACCTGTCGCTCATTAGTGGAAGGTCAGGAAATTGAGACTATTTGAACAATTATTCCAGCTTTAATTCTAGTTTTTCTGGCTTTGCCTTCTCTTCGTTTACTATATTTATTGGACGAAATCGGGGGTTGTAGTTTAACAGTAAAAAGAATTGGGCACCAGTGATATTGAAGTTATGAATATTCTGATTTTTCGAATATTGAATTTGATTCTTATATAATTCCTACGAATGAGTTAGAACCCGGAGATTTTCGTTTACTAGAAGTAGATCATCGCGTAGTTATGCCCACTGAAACAGACGTACGAGTTCTAGTTACCTCTGCAGATGTTATTCACTCATGGACCGTTCCAACCTTAGGCGTAAAAGTAGATGCTATTCCAGGGCGACTAAATCAGCTAGGGGTTTTTATCAAGTATCCAGGAGTTTTTTACGGACAATGTTCAGAAATTTGTGGAGCTAATCATTCTTTTATGCCAATTGTTGTCGAAGCTGTTCCGCTAAAAAACTTTATGGAGTGGGTTATTAACGTGTCTGAATAAAAAGTTAGTTAAATAAATAATATAAGATTGTCAGTCTTAAGTTGCTATATAAATAGTACTTTTTAATGCCTCAATTATCCCCTTTAAATTGAATTTTATTATTTTTATTATTTTGAGCTACAATTTTAACGGTATCAGTATTGGTATGGTGATCTGGAAAAGTTTTTTTTGAAAGGGGGAGACTAGTTTCTCATTTCAAGAAAAATAAATGAAATTGATAAAAGAATGCTTATGGATATTTTTTCCTCATTTGACGATAACAATCAGGTTTTTATATCATTGTATGTACTAATATGAATTTTTCCTTTAATGACTATTTCTTTATTTAGATTATCTTACTGGGCAATGCTTCCTCCTCAATGAGCATCGGTTATTAGAATCTTTAAAGATACCGTGTCTTCGCAGATTTTCCGTTCATATGGGATAAATATAGGAGGGTTTATAAATATTATTACGGCCTTATTTCTATTTTTGATTTTAATAAACTTATCTGGATTGATACCTTATGTGTTTAGTCCTACTAGCCATTTAGCTGTGTCTCTTTCGCTGGGCCTACCCCTTTGACTCTCATTGATTGTTTCTGCTATTTTTTTTAATCCTAGTTCTGTTGTTGCAGGGTTGTTGCCTATAGGAGCTCCTGCTCCTTTAAATCCTTTTTTAGTAATTATTGAGACAGTGAGAATTATGGTTCGACCTATTACTTTATCGGTTCGATTAACAGCAAACATAAGAGCAGGACATATTGTCTTAACATTAATTGGTAATTATTTAACAGCTAGACTTTTTATGTCATCAGTTTTGTCAATAGCATTACTTCTTATGATTCAGGTGTTATATACTGTTTTTGAGTTTGGTATTGCTTTAATTCAAGCTTATATTTTTTGTTTATTAATTACTCTCTATTCTGATGAACACCCACATTAAAGCTTTAACTCGGATATCTTATACTTTTAACAGAAGTTAAATATTGTAAAAGAATTTCCAATTCATTTTTGGGGTATGAACCCAATAGCTTAAATTTAGCTTATTTTACATACTAACATTTGTTGGGAAGATTTAACTCCGTTAATAGATCTACAGTCTACCGCTTGAAACTCAGCCACCAAACAAACACACCAGGATGTAACTATACTCCATTTTCGATTTTGCAAGTCGAAGTTTTAAATAAACTATGGTGAGCAAGGTTTAAAGAATATTTCTTTATTTTAAGCTTTGAAGGCTTACAGTTTAATTAACTTAAAACCTTACTAGGAGGCTATGAGCCTCTCCTAAGAAATCAAAATTCTTTGTGCCCGTACACCGCTATGTAAGGTATCTTTTTTAAATTTATTTAATCCTCTTGCTTGGAAGGCAAGTGTACTTGCAACATACTCAAAAGATATTTCTAATAAATGATACTTTATACCTTTAGAATGAAAATCTAACGTGCAATTTACACCATAGAAACCTGCGTTTAATCCTTATAAAATTGAATATTATTTTAAATTTATAAAAGAGAAACCATTTTTCTTTTTAACAAAAACTTGGCTCTGATTTATTAATATGGCATGAACTAGAAAATACACATGGTTTTTATTGAAAGAGGCGAGGTAAGAAAATAAATAACTAATGTTATAAAAATATAAGCTATTTTTTTCTTAAGGTATTATAGGGATACAAAATGTCTTGAAAAGTCCCGCTAGCACCAGTGTTGAAGCTTAATTAAAAAGTGAAAGCTTGTATTAGTCTAGTTAAATAACTTTGGTTAATTTGGTGCCAGCATCCGCGGTTACACCAAAGAATTAAGTCATATAAATACGGTAAAAAGATAGTTAAACTTAGATTTTATGTTTTTTAATTATTCATAAAGAGGTAAAATTTAAATATGAATAACTAATCTAATGAAAACTAACATGTTGAAGCTATGACAGCCTTGAGGGAAACTGGGATTAGATACCCCACTATTCTTGGCTATAAAATAATTAAATTTACCAGGGTACTACGAATCGTTTAAATTTAAAACTCAAAGGGCTTGGCGGTGTTTTAGACCCCTCAGGGGAACCTGTCTCATAATCGACAATCCACGCTAAACCTGACCCTTTTTTGTTTTCAGTCTGTATACCGTTGTCGTCAGGTAACTTTTTAGAGATTAGAAGTTAGCTATAAATACAACTAAATTATAACGTCAAATCAAGGTGCAGCTAATGAAAGGGAGAGGATGGGTTACAATTATTAAATCATAATCACGGAAGCAACAGGAATAAGGTTGCTATGAAGGAGGACTTGAAAGTAAATTAGACTATATAAATAACTTGAATAAGGCTCTGAAATGTGTACACATCGCCCGTCGCTCTTGTTGGAAAATAAGATAAGTCGTAACATAGTAGGGGTAATGGAAATTGTTCCTAAACTAAAAACATAGTATAATATAATACATTTCACTTACACTGAAAATATGCTTAGTTGATGAGCTGTTTTTAATATAGCATTCAAAGATAGAAATTAATCTAAATTACTAATCAAAACATTATTAAACTTAGTAAAGGTGATTGAAATTTTATTTATTTCTTTTTGAAAAGTACTGTAGAGGAATAAGTAACTAATAAAAATAAAAAAGAAACTAAACTTCGTACCTTTTGCATCATGGCTTAACTAGATTTAACTGAATATACAGATTCTCGAAATTTAATGAGCTATTTTTGACCTTTATATTAGGAATAAGAGACTAATTGTAGCAAAAATTTTCTCAGAGTCAAAAATAGAAATGAAATTTTATTCGCATTAAATGATAGCTAGTTTTTCCTAAAAGATATAGAAGTATTTAAGGATTAATCTATTTATTAGTAATTTTTTTACTAATAAAATTTAATCTAAGCATGCTTTTAAGGATAAGCTTAAAAGCCTCAATAAAATATTTGTTCTTAATTAAAATTTAAATTTAAGCTTGAAAATAGCTAAGATTATTGATTTTGTTATAATTCATTTTATCTTTAAAATAATAATTAATTTACTATAACACAAAAGGAAGAATTCTTAATAATTAAAATGAGTTGTATACATGTTAAGATGAGTATTAATTAGTTATGATTATTTAAGAATGATATGTCTTAAAATAATATTTTAATATTTTATAAATAAAATTATAAAAAGGAACTCGGCAAAACTATATTCTACCTGTTTATTAAAAACATGGCTCCTTGAAGATAAGATAATAGGGAGTCAGGCCTGCCCAGTGAAGTTTTTTAACGGCCGCGGTACCCTGACCGTGCAAAGGTAGCATAATCATTTGCCTTATAATTGAAGGCTGGTATGAATGGTTTGATAAGAATATAACTGTCTCTTTATAATTTAATAGAATTTTATTTCAAGGTGAAGAAGCCTTGGTGTAATTAAAAGACAAGAAGACCCTATCGAGCTTTAAATAACTTAATAGAAGTGATATATTAATGAGCTATGAAGTTCAGCTATTAAAAATTTTGGTTGGGGCGACTGAGGAACAAAAAAAGCTTCCTTTAAGTATTATATCACGTACAAGTATTGATCCAAAATTTTTGATTAAAGAAATTAGTTACCGTAGGGATAACAGCATTATCTTTTTTAAGAGTTCTTATTGAAAAAAAGGTTTGTGACCTCGATGTTGGACCAGAATATCCTGAAGATGCAGAAGTCTTCAAGGGTTGGTCTGTTCGACCATTAAAATTCTACGTGATCTGAGTTTAGACCGGCGTGAGCCAGGTCAGTTTCTATCTTTAATTTTTTAATATGAGCTTAGTACGAAAGGACCAGCTTATTGCAAGACCTAGTGTTCTAAGTGAAGAAATATAATTTATGTAATTAAAATAATAATCAAATTAGCAAAATTAAATGCAATTGACTTAGGATCAGTAGATATAGGTGAAACTCCTTTATTTGATAGTAAAAATAAAGATGGCAGATTAAGTGCATTAGGTTTAAGCCCTAAATATAAAGATGAAACTTCTTTTCTTTATAATGCTTCATTCAGTTATTTCTTGTTTATTTACGTATGTTTGTATTTTGTTAAGCGTCGCTTTTTTTACTCTTTTAGAACGAAAAGAACTAAGATATATACAGATTCGAAAAGGGCCTAATAAAGTTGGCTTAATAGGCTTACCTCAGCCAATTGCTGATGCTGCAAAACTGCTTACAAAAGAAATTGCTAAGCCTACTATGGCTAACTATTCTCCTTATTTTGTAGCACCAATTTTTAGCTTTATTCTAGCACTTTTATTATGACAACTATACCCGAGGCTATATTCTACTTCGTATTTTAAGTGGGGCATTCTCTTTTTTTTATGTGTCTCAAGGATAAATGTTTATGGTACTCTGTTAGCCGGGTGAGCCTCTAACTCTAAATATGCACTTCTGGGAAGTTTACGGGCAATTGCTCAGACGATTTCTTATGAAGTAAGCATAGCATTAATTCTATTGTTTCCTCTTTTTTTAGTGGGGAGATTTAATTTTGTAGAAATTAAAGAAGCTCAAGAATTTATTTGATTAAGCTTTCTCATAGTTCCTGTCTCATTGATGTGATTTGTTACTTGTGTGGCAGAAACAAACCGGGCTCCGTTTGACTTTGCTGAAGGAGAGTCTGAGTTAGTTTCTGGCTTTAATATTGAATATGGAGCAGCAGGCTTTGCTTTAATCTTCCTAGCTGAGTATGCTAATATTTTAGTAATGAGTTTATTTTCCGCCCTGCTCTTCCTAGGGGGGAGCTCCTTAATTATGGCTGAAAGAGACTTGGGATTTATAGTTAAAGTTCTCTTCTTCGCATTTGTATTTATTTGAATTCGGGCAAGATACCCCCGATTTCGGTATGACTTGTTGATGAGATTGACCTGAAAAAGCTTTTTGCCTGCTTCTCTCTCTTTTCTTCTCCTGATTGCAATTTTGGCATACTGTGTTTATTGTTAATGCTTACGAGGTTGTAGTTTAATAAAAATATTAGCATTGGAAGCTAAAGAATAGGTTATATTCCTACACCTCGAAATGAGAGCCCTAATTATTTTTAGTTTAACTTTTTCTAGCATTTTAATATTTCCTTTAATAAGTCAACCTTTAAGCCTAGGATTAGCAATTATGTTTTCAACATTACTTATGTGTTATACAAGGGCTATACTTCTCTCTTCTTGATATGGTTATATTTTATTTTTAATTTACGTCGGTGGGTTATTAGTTATATTTGCATATGTGGCTGCCCTATCTCCTAATGTCTTATTCGGAAAGGGAGCTCCGCTGGTGTTATTTGTATTAAGTGCCGTTTTAATAATTTTAGTTACATATTTAGTTCCTTTGGTCGACCTGTCTTCTATTACTGACTATAAAAATTTTAATGAACTAAAAAACTTAAAAACATATGGTGTAGAACTAGTTTCACCTCACATAGCATCTATTCTTATTGGTTTGGCTGTTATTTTATTAATTAATCTAATTGTAGTAGTAAAAATTTGCTATTATCAACGAGCTCCGCTTCGTCCCTTTGAAGTTTAAAACCATTTCAGCTACTTTAATCTTAAGTTGTCATTTCTTTTATTACCCGCAAAACTTTAAAAACAAAGAGTTGTTAACTGAAAACAGACTTGTTTTGAAAGCAAGCTTTGAGGGTTTAAATCCCTCAGCAACTTTTTTATTACTCTTACCTTATTGTATTTTAGTTTTGGCTACCGAAGAATCAAATAACGCAAACAAGAGCTATATACAAAATTTAAAATGGAGCCATGCGAAGCCCTATTCGAAAAACCCATCCAATCTTAAAGGCTGTTAACGGGGCTTTTATTGATTTGCCTGCTCCTTCAAACCTATCAATTTGATGAAACTTCGGCTCTTTATTGGGCCTCTGTTTAGTAATTCAAATTGTAACTGGTTTATTTTTAGCAATGCACTATACTGCTCACGTAGACTTGGCATTTAGGTCGGTTATGCATATTAGACGAGATGTAACATATGGTTGACTTTTACGAGCAATCCATGCAAATGGGGCATCTTGATTTTTTATTTGTATTTATTTACACATCGCTCGAGGTATATATTATGGTTCTTATCTATATTTCCATACATGAAATATTGGTGTGGTTCTTCTACTTCTTACTATGGGTACAGCCTTCCTTGGATATGTTCTCCCTTGGGGGCAGATGTCCTTTTGGGGGGCTACTGTAATTACTAATTTACTCTCTGCCGTTCCTTATGTCGGGAAAATATTAGTGGAATGAGTTTGAGGGGGATTTGCCGTTGATAATGCAACCCTTGTTCGGTTTTTTGCACTACACTTCTTACTTCCATTCGTTACTGTAGCTATGGCTATTTTACATATATTATTCCTTCATGAAACAGGGTCAAGTAATCCCTTAGGCCTAAATAGAGACGGAGAAAAAGTTCCATTTCATTCATATTATACTTTTAAAGACTTAGTTGGGTTCATTGTAGTCATTTTTTTATTGTGTATGTTAGCTTTATTTAGCCCCCAGTTACTAACTGATCCTGAAAATTTTATTCCTGCAAACCCACTAGTAACACCAGTCCACATTCAACCAGAATGGTATTTTCTGTTTGCCTATGCTATCTTGCGTTCTATTCCAAATAAGCTTGGCGGTGTGGTTGCTTTGGCCGGATCTGTTTTAATCTTATTTATTATGCCTTTTACTCACCAAGCCAAGTTTCGCTCAATTGCCTTTTATCCTTTAAATCAAATCTTATTTTGATCCTATATCGCTATTTTTTTTATTTTAACTTGGATTGGAGCTTGCCCGGTAGAAGCACCCTACGAGCAAATCGGCCAGGTATTTACTGCCTTATATTTCATTTATTTTATGGTCTATCCATTAGCTCAAATAATGTGAGATAAGCTTTTAGATTATTAATTAAGTGAAACACATAGTAAAAGTTTAGTTTACATGTTTCGCTTTAAATTTTATTTTGAAGATAGTAAAGTAACAAGAATTTATTAATTTCACCTATGGCTTACAAGACCATTGCTCTACTTTAAGCTATTGTTACACACAATTAAATGAGAACATTTTATTTATCTTTATTAAGTATGTTTGGAGTTTTTATAGCATTATTAGCCCTTTCTTTGCAGTATAAGCACCTGTTAAGAATTTTATTAAGCTTAGAAGCAGTTACTATGAACCTTTTTATTTTAATATTTTCTTTATCTAGAAATATTTCCTATAGAGGAGAAACTGCTCTAATTTTAATTACACTAGGTGCATGTGAAGCTAGCTTAGGTTTAGCCATTCTAGTAGCTATTATTCGCGCAGAGGGGAATGACTACGTATCAAGGTTTTCTATACACAAGTGTTAGGAGTATTTTTATCGAGGTTGAGCTTATTGCTCTTTTCTTTATTTATCTCTAAGAAATGATCTTGATACGTACAAATATGGTCTTTAGCTATCGCTAGCTTGTTTTCCTTAGGACACCTTTATGCCCCTTTTTTTTCTTATGAGTATATAAATTCTTACATAAATTACGATTCTATATCTTCTATTCTCATTTCGCTTACTTTATGAATTTCACTAATAATAATGTTAGCTAGCCAACAAAGAGTAAAAATTAGAAATAACAATCATTCTATATTTTCAAAATTTGTTTTAGCTTTAAACTTAATTTTAGTCATTACATTTATTTGTTCTAGGAGACTCTTATTTTACTTTATATTTGAAGCCTCTCTTATTCCAACACTTATATTAATTTTGGGATGAGGATACCAGCCTGAACGATTACAAGCAGGGATATATATAATAATGTATACAGTTACAGCTTCTTTGCCCCTTCTTTTAACCATTCTTTGAGCCACACAGAAATTTTCATCTAATGAAATACTTATATTAAATAGCTTACGAATACACATCTTCAGATCTGGAAGTCCTTGAGCATGAAGCTTCCTAACATTAATACTATTTACTGCATTTCTTGTAAAACTTCCAATATTTTCTGTACATCTTTGATTACCTAAGGCCCATGTAGAAGCTCCCGTAGCAGGATCCATGGTTTTAGCTGCAATTCTTTTAAAACTAGGAGGAATGGTATTTTACGGTATTTTACGGTTTTTTCAGTGTTTTAATTTTATTTCTTCTTACGCCACAACTATTCTATTTTCGCTAGCTATCTGAGGGGGTGTATTAACAAGGATTATCTGTTTTCGCCAAATCGACCTAAAATCATTAATTGCATACTCATCTATTGGGCACATATCTCTTATGTTAGCAGGTGCCTTCTCAAATAGATCCTGGGGTTGAGGAGGAGCTCTTGTCCTTATATTATCGCATGGCCTATGTTCTTCAGCTCTTTTTGCTCTCGCGAATTACACCTATGAAAAAACCCACACCCGAAGCCTTTTTCTAAGTAAAGGAATATTAATATTACTTCCTATTTTAGCAATATGATGGTTTTTATTCTGCATTATAAACATGGCAGCTCCTCCTAGGATTAATTTACTGGGCGAAATTATAATCTTTCCATCTGCGATCTTCAGATCCAGATACTACTTGTTTTCCGTAAGCCTAATAAGATTTTTAGCAGCCTTGTATAGAATATATTTATACACTGCTATCCAGCACGGAGGAAAACCCAAATTTATTAAGCCCTTTAGTCAGTTTAAAATTCCCGCTTTTACCTTATTTTTTCTTCATTGGATTCCTGGAAACTTTTTGATTTTAAAAAGTGAATTAGTTTCAATATGAGTTTGTCAAGTTAGTTTAAAAAAAACATCAGCCTGTGGATTTGAAAATAAAAGTCTATTTTACTTGACCTATGTTTACAAAATTAAAATCTTCCTCTATCAGATCAATATTTTTAATTCTTTATAGGATTCTATTGCTACCTGTTTCCATTGCCTTTATAATAAAAGACCAGAGCGTTATCTTTGAATGAATTATTTTTCAGATTAGGTCCTGCTCTATAACATTTATGTTTATTTTCGACCCTATTAGACTCAGATTTAGAAATGTAGTTTGCCTTATTTCAGGTTGCGTAATACTCTTTTCATCAAGCTATATGTCTCACGATCCTTTTTTGAAACGTTTCACTTGACTGGTAATATTATTTGTCTTATCGATAAATCTTTTGGTTTTTATCCCTAGCTTACCTGCCTTATTACTAGGGTGAGACGGCCTAGGGATTGTTTCTTTTGCCTTAGTTATTTATTACCAGAACGCAAAATCCCTAGGAGCCGGGATAATTACAGTTTTAACTAACCGGATCGGGGATGTTATAATTCTCATCTCAATTGGTTTGCTTGTTCTTCAAGGACACTGATCGGTAGTAGCGATGTGAGATTTTCATCTTATAGCCTGAATAGCCCTTGCAGTAACTTTAGCCGCAATAACTAAAAGTGCACAAATTCCATTTTCTAGATGACTTCCAGCAGCAATGGCTGCCCCTACGCCAGTTTCGGCCTTGGTGCATTCTTCTACCCTAGTTACTGCCGGAGTCTTTTTAGTTATTCGTTTCTTTCCCTTTTTAAATACAATTATTGGGTTTAAGGCTGTTTTATTATTTATTTCAGTTTTAACTCTACTAATAGCGGGAATCGGGGCTAACTTTGAAAACGACCTAAAGAAAACAATTGCCCTGTCTACACTGAGTCAACTAGGAGTAATAATAATGAGTCTAGGTATGGGCATACCCTATTTAGCCTTGTTTCATCTATACACCCATGCCTTATTTAAAGCACTCTTATTCCTGTGTGCTGGTATAATCATTCATAATAGATCAAACACACAAGACATTCGGCACATGGGTTTATTGTTTTCTCAGGCCCCGCTCACTGTTGCCTGCCTGAATATTGCTAACCTGTCTTTGTGCGGAGCCCCTTTTTTAAGGGGCTTTTACTCTAAAGACTTAATTTTAGAGCTGTCCTTGAATAGTCCTACTAACTTATTTATGGTCCTGTTAATCTTTTTAGCCACCGGTATAACGGCAGCCTATTCTCTTCGTCTTTCTTTATGCTCTTTATGAAGGCCCCTAAAAGGAAATCCTTTTCACAGAAAGCTAGAAAATGACCCATATGTGAATTGGGCAGTTACCCTGTTAAGCCTTGCTGCTATTATCGGGGGATTTACTCTTCAAAATAGGTTCCTGCCTTTTGCTCCCTTTCCTTTTATCCTTCCTTTTTTTTTAAAAATACTAACTATATTTGTAATTGCGGCAGGTTTTGTTATTTCCTTCTTTCTATGAGACAGTATATACCAAAGGAAAGCCACTACAAAAACCAAGTTCTTCTTTACGACCATGTGGTTTTTAGCTCCCATTTCTGCTCAACCTCTTACTAAGTTTTCAATACTCCTAGGAACCAACTTAATGAAATCAATCGACATAGGATGATTAGAAATTTTAGGAGGACAAGGAGCAAGAAAAATTAGATCAAAACTCTCCTCAATAAATCAAGGAATTCAGGTTAAATCCTTTAACTATCTTGTTATATTGATCTTATTAGCAGCATTGGCTATACTGTATTATAGCATTTTAAACAACTAAAATAACACATTGATAGCTTAAACATAGAGCATGGCACTGAAGATGCCAGGGTAGCATAATTGCTTCAAAGTAGCCAGCATTTCAAAAAAAATGCTGGCTACCTTGAAATTTGAATTCTTATCTATGGTACGAAATCCATTTCATTTAGTTGAGTTTAGTCCTTGACCACTTACTGGCTCAATGGGAGCCCTTTTTCTTACTTCCGGCCTAGTAGGGTGATTTCACGGTTACGGGTTTTTAGCTGTTGCCTTGGGGTTGATTTTAGTGGGTATAACTATAGTACAGTGGTGGCGAGATGTTATCCGTGAGAGAACATTTCAGGGATTTCATACAATTCAGGTCTCTAAAGGACTTCGTTGAGGTATAATTTTATTTATTACATCAGAAGTTTGTTTTTTCTTTGCTTTCTTTTGGGCTTATTTTCATAGCAGATTGGCCCCTAAAATGGAATTAGGGTCCTGTTGACCTCCGGCAGGGATTGTTCCGCTAAATCCCTTTGAGGTTCCCTTGCTAAATACTGGAGTTTTATTAGGATCAGGAGTGACTATTACATGGGCTCACCATAGTTTAATGGAGGGAGACAACACAGGAGGCTTGCAAGGGCTAGCTGCTACTGTTGCTTTAGGGGTTTATTTTACGTTTTTACAGGCGGGAGAATACTATGAGACTTCTTTTACAATTGCTGACGGTGTCTATGGTTCAACTTTTTTTGTGGCTACTGGATTCCATGGATTACATGTGTTGATTGGCAGGACATTTTTGTTGGTTTGTCTTGTGCGAGTGTGGTTACAGCACTTTTCTACCGGGCATCATTTTGGGTTTGAGGCTGCTGCCTGGTACTGACATTTTGTTGATGTGGTTTGATTATTTTTATATCTATCTATTTATTGATGAGGGTGTTAAAGAAAAAAGCCGACAGGAACTAGCTGAATTTTATATAAGGAAATAAAGATAGGAAATGCTTAGTGATTATGTAGCAACCTGATTCTTAGATGACTGAGGATAGATAAGTGCTAGATTTTTAATCTAGAGACGGTAGGAATTACCTCTAAGAACTCAGACTCGATACTTTAAAATAAAAGACCTGATTTGCATTTAGATAATAAGTTTAACACAACTTTCGGGTCGTATAAAAAGCGAAAATTTGCATTCGGTTTCGGCCCGTACTTTGAGGGTGTAAGTCCTTCTTTATACTAATTTGACTATAAATGAAAGCCAAAGAGAGGCGCCTAGCTGTTAATTAGGAGATTGTAGTTTAAGATTTACTCATTTAGAAAATATTAGGAATAAAAATTTTCATAGTACTACGCCGGATGAACGGAAATCATTGATGTTGATTATTATGGGATGCCAGAAAGTCTCTAGTACTAAAAATGTTAAGTACATTAATTAGAAGAGTTGTTGCGTTGTTTTTATCTAATTTAGTGATGTTACTGGGCTGAGTTCTTTCCAAACGAGGGATCAGAGACCGAGAAAAAAGGTCTCCTTTCGAGTGTGGGTTTGACCCAATTAAATCTGCTCGTTTGCCTTTTTCTCTTCGTTTTTTTTTATTGGCAATTATCTTCCTCATTTTTGATGTTGAAATCGTGCTGCTGTTTCCAATTTTGGCTAGTATAATAAGGAGAATTTCGTTAAGCTTGATATTTAGGTTCTTTGTTTTTTTAGTTGTATTAATTGTCGGTCTATTTCACGAATGAAATGAAGGGTCATTAGACTGGGCTCAATAAATAGAAAAAACTTGGAGTAAAACAGGGCTGCTAACTTTGTTTTGGGTAATTCGATTTTATCCTTTTTCTTATGTTTTCAGGACTTCCTTTTAGTTATATATTTATATCTGTTATAGGGATGGGAACCCTTCTTTCGGTTTCTTCAGTTCATTGACTTGGTATTTGAGCCGGATTAGAAATCAATTTAATTGGGTTTTTACCCATATTAATTTATCAAAAGAGAGTCTCAGAAAGAGAGTCTGCTGTAAAGTATTTTATTGTGCAGGCCTTAGGCTCTAGATTTTTAATATTTGGTAGGCTAATTGTTTTCAGGTGCTCATTTACATGGGACCTACATACAAACTACTATTTCAGGGGCTTAGGAGCCGTAACCTTAATAGCGGGACTTTGTGTTAAATTGGGCCTGTTTCCATTTCATTATTGACTGCCGGGGGTCATGGCAGGACTTCCTTGGTTCTCGTGTTTAGTACTAACTACATGACAGAAAGTAGCTCCTTTATTTTTATTACTTTGTTTTCTTGAGCTTACTCAGCCTTTTAATATTTTATATTTTCTTTGTGTTATTAGAATAGGATCTAGACTAGTGGGGGGATTTGGAGGACTAAATCAAACACAAATTCGTGCCTTATTGGCTTATTCTTCTATTGGACACTTAGGATGAATAGTATTTGCTATTTTACATAGTGAGTGAACAATAAAAACATATTTAGTAATTTATATTTTAATTAGACTATCAATATTTATAAGATTATGATTAAGGGATTCTGGCTTTATAAAAAATATTAGTAATTTAAAAGCTTCTATGCTAATACAGGGCAGCATTTTACTTTTACTGTTGTCGCTGGGGGGTTTACCCCCCTTACTTGGGTTTATTCCTAAGTTATTAGTAATAACCAGTGGGACTTGAGGTCCCTGGTTGTTTGTTATTTCTATACTTATTGTAGGGTCATTAATGAGTCTTTTTTATTATCTTAGGTTGTTTTTTTCATTTTTCCTAATATCTGTAAAAAAGCACGGATTAAGAAATTTTGAAGCAAATCCGGGAAGTGTAATGGTAATTAATATTATAAATATTACCGGAGGTGTAATTATTTTAATATTTAGTTTAATGGGGAGTTTATAA